AAATTGGCTTTGAATTTGATTTGGTCTAATCCGAAATGATTCTATCATTTCTGTAGGTACAATTCAATATAGATGAATATAGAGGATAGATATGCGACTTTCCTTTGTAATACTCAAAGGGTCGATTCTTTTTTTTCGTCTTAGTTTCTGAATAAGAATAATATTTTTATGTTATTATATTATGCTCTGGATTTCATTTTTATTGCTTTTTTAGTTATGCTTCGTGGGGCAGACCCCTAAAAACATAACTAAAAAAATATCTATTCATTATATATCTATAAATCTATAATGAATAGATATTTTTATCAAATTAATAGCCCTCATTATAGATATAATAAATAGATATAATAAAAAATTTTAAATAGAATAAAATTTCGCTAGACGAAAATATATATAAATCAAAATAAACGAAAAAGCTTAAACTAAAATAGAGTTTTATATATGTAGAATTTCATTTCTATGAGCCCGCTTAGCTCAGAGGTTAGAGCATCGCATTTGTAATGCGATGGTCATCGGTTCGATTCCGATAGTCGGCTTTTCTTTATTTTTATTTGTTGTATTTTCTTAGTCTTTTTTTTTCAAAGAATAAAAAATTAAAGGGTGTTTTTATCCTTCGTCAAAAGGTTACTTATTATGTCGTATAAATTTCCAAATATGAATAAAAGGAAAAACAAAGGGTTGAATCTTGGCATAGCAAATCATGAAAAAGAATCTTTATGTTCTTTTTATTTTTTTGACTTATACTTACATAGATTAATTAAAAAAGATCGAATGCATATATAAATGATATATCATATATACAATACAATGTAATCCGAAGATTTCGTTTCTTTTAATTTGTACAATGAAAATATAAAATAAATAAAGATAAAGGAGTCTTTATGTCGCGTTACCGAGGACCTCGTTTCAAAAAAATACGCCGTTTAGGGGCGTTGCCTGGACTAACAAATAAAAGGCCTAGGGCCGGAAGTGATCTTAGAGCCCAATCGCGTTCCGGGAAAAGATCTCAATATCGTATTCGTCTCGAAGAAAAACAAAAATTGCGTTTTCATTACGGTATTACAGAACGACAATTGCTAAAATACGTCCGTATCGCTCGAAAAGCCAAAGGGTCAACAGGTCAGGTTTTACTACAATTACTTGAAATGCGTTTGGATAACATCCTTTTTCGATTGGGTATGGCTCCAACTATTCCTGGCGCCCGCCAATTAGTTAATCATCGACATATTTTAGTTAACGGTCGTCTAGTAGATATACCGAGTTATCGTTGCAAACCCCAAGATACTATTACGGCAAAGGATGAACAAAAATCCAGAGCTCTAATTCAAAATTATCTTGATTCATCCCCTCCGGAGGAATTGGCCAAACATTTGACTCTTCACCCATTTCCGTATAAAGGATTAGTCAATCAAATAATAGATAGTAAGTGGGTCGGTTTGAAAATAAATGAATTGCTAGTGGTAGAATACTATTCTCGTCAGACTTAACCCTAACTAAACTACAAAGCAAAGGGTTCGGGCAATCTGGCCCTTTTCTTTCGTCAAAGTAAATTGGCTTAAAGGATTAAAGTAAAAAGTCAGAGGTTTGATCTGAATTTTATCCCACTCACATATTCTTTCCCATCTCGAATCTAACTGTTATGTTCTAATAATGGTATTTCATTTCTTGTTGTTTAATATTGATATCTTACAGTTAGGAATGTTGGTTTAAAATAAGGAAAGAGAGGGATTCGAACCCTCGGTAAACAAAAGCCTACATAGCAGTTCCAATGCTACGCCTTGAACCACTCGGCCATCTCTCCTACACAATTATTATTATGAATAACTGAAAAAATAGCGAGGCATTAATATTCGATTTTTGTTTAGATTAGGTATGACCAATCAAAGAATTTTATTAGATTCTATAAGTATAAGTAGAGGTTTTCAATCTTTTTTTTGAACTGAATCTGTTTTTATGTTATTTCGTACTGTACAAATCCTTTGTTTGGAGAATAATTTTACCACAAGAGGTAATGAAAATAATTATAGAATGGATTGATCCCTATGCCTAGATCGCGAATAAATGGAAATTTTATTGATAAGACCTTTTCAATTGTGGCCAATATCTTATTACGAATAATTCCGACAACTTCGGGAGAAAAAGAGGCATTTACTTATTACAGAGATGGTGTGATTTGATTCTTTTTTTCTGCTTATAGTTTGATGAGAAAGACACACGATTCGAAACAGAAAGAACAAATATTCTTAATTCTATTCTATATTTAGTAAAATAACAAAAAAATCTACGCTTGTTGAAGGTGAAGTTTAGAAATAGAACAATCCCTTCTGTCGTGTATCCCCGATTGATGCAGCCTCAAATACTATAGCTTCAATTATCAAATTGAGTCTTTTTTAGTATTAAGCGGAAGGTTCCACCTGTGTGTTCTGTATTACAGGTCAATCCTACTTCCTAGTAATAAAGTCCCAATAGGCAGCATAGGGGAAAAAGCACTACACCTAGCAATCGACAACACGAAAGCTTTGTTAAAAATGACTTACGGAATCCCTTTTATTATCTGGATTGGGGCTAAAAAGAATGGTCGGGACAACAAACATCCATCTCGTTGGTACTTTGGATACCCGTATAACCATCGAAGATTGTTGAAGTGACTATTTCCTGGAAATTAGGAGGCGTTGAGGACAAAGTAATTGTTGGAGCTTTAGTATCAAGGCGTTAGATGTTAGTACAAGTTCTTGCGCAAGAAGGTTGGCTAGCGATTTTTTGTAAAAACACTAGCCCCACTCAGTTCATAATGAGAATAAAAAATACATGGAATAATAAACGGGGTTGAAATAGTCTCATTATGCATATTTAAAGGAGGAGCCGTATGAGATGAAAATTTCACGTACGGTTCTGGAACGGAGATTCTTTGAATCGAATGACGACCGTAACGGATGTCGGCTCAATCCGAAGGAAATTATGCAGAAGCTTTACAGAATTATTATGAAGCTATGCGACTAGAAATCGATCCCTACGATCGAAGTTATATACTATATAATATAGGCCTTATTCACACAAGTAATGGGGAACATACGAAAGCTTTAGAATATTATTTCAGGGCACTAGAACGAAATCCGTTCTTACCCCAAGCTTTTAATAATATGGCAGTGATCTGTCATTACGTGCGATTATCTCCACTATAGAAGGAAAAAGGAAGACCCCCCTTTATTAGTCAAAAAGGGCTCACTACATATGCATCGCCTAAAACGACGATTTTTTGAGCTGTAGGAAAAAAACTTCATAGAAATTGAACTATGAAGAAATAAGAGATGCCTAGATACTTTTTCTATGTCGTCTATGGATAAAAAATTTAAATTGATAGAGAGGAAGCACCGTAAAGATCAATTAATGAGGTTTTGGGCCAATATATTAAGAAAAGAACTGTTTATATATGCCTATATAAGATAGATAAAAGTTAGGAATTAACTTATGTAATAGAGTTGATCCACTAAGGTATTGAGCGGCGGTGTAGGATCAGATCCCAAAGATAGTAAGTCTTTTCTTTCTTACCTTTTTTATGAAGAAAAGTCTTTATCAAAGATTCTATATAAATTTCGATATGAAATCGAGATAGTTACCTTGCCGAAAATACTAACGATAGGAGTAAATACCTATACTTTATTCTTCAGCAGGTGGGAGAAAAGATAAAACTTATTATTAATAAAATCAACTCTTATATATTATAAAAATGAACGTTTGAAACTCATCCAATTAACCTCTTTTGGTTACGGCGAAGAGATCTATGAGAAATCTCATTAGGTAAAAAAAAGGACATCAAAAGAATTGACTACGGAGCCGTATGAGGTAGGAAAGTCTCAAGTACGGTTCTAAGGGAAGGAATTGAGACACCTATTCCGACCGGGGAGAGCAGGCCATCCGGCAGGGCGATTCTGAAATTGCGGAGGCTTGGTTTGATCAAGCCGCTGAGTATTGGAAACAAGCTATAACGCTTACCCCTGGAAATTATATTGAAGCGCATAATTGGTTGAAGATCACGGGACGTTTCGAATAAAAAAAGTTTTTTTGTTGGTTCATGGAATTGTTCTTCTGGGAACAACTAATCAAAGAATTTCATTATATCCCTTAATCAGATTGTTCTAGTTTGTCTGATATTTCGTAAGGGTAAAGAATACACAGATACAGTACAGAATCCATTTCTTTCGTTCTTTTCGTCTATTATTAGTTATTAGTAACTATTAAATTACTATATTTATAAAAAATATTAAATTATTTAATTTCATTTTTTTTATAAATATATAGAAAAATTCATCTTTAAAATTTTCGAAAAAAAAATTTATATTTATTATTTAAATAATAAAATCGAACTATTCGATACTAGTTGATGAGAGTTACGCCGGAAACATAACCAAGTAATGAAAGTCGAAATACTTTGGGGGTATTCTTTTAATTAAAATGGAATCAGATCTATTATGAATTGGCGATCAGAATGTATATGGATGGAACTTATAACAGGATCTCGAAAAAGAAGTCTTTTGGCTTAGGTGTTATCCTTCCTATATGACTTCTTAGTAATAGTATTAGTTAGCTAGTTAATCGTTTTTTTTCTTTTATAATATAGAATAGTTATTCCAAAATATAATAAAATAGTGGAAAAACAAACCCTTCGAATGACTAAAAATTTGGATATTTCTTAATAATGACTGTTAGTGCGATTTTAAATAGTTAGAATTAGAATATTCCTGACTATATATTATATAGTAATTAAATAAATAATATTAAATATTCTATAGCAAAATATTAAGGATCTCCATATAATACTTTAGAATTGAGATAGGAAGCGTCTAAGTTGCACAGTCAAAAAGTTTTTATCTTAATGGGTCCGTTGGGCGCCATACATCTATGTCATAATAGATCCGAACACTTGCCCTGGATTAACTTCCAGATCATAATTGCTCTAGTAAATAACTACAAAAATAGATGGGAGATAAAAGTAAAATAAA